CCAAAAAAAAAAAAGAAGTTAATTACATTAAGTTTCAAATTCTAATTTGTATCAATAATTAGTTTTCTCTTTTCTCCCACCTTCAGAAGAATGAAGCAAGGATATATTCTATATCCTTAGAATTTTCTGAAAGGTAACTATCTCGGTTTTATATATGAAATTTATATAGAATCTTTGAAAAAGACTTTTTTCCAAAAGAAAAAAGAACTTACTATCTTTGGGATCTGATGCTACACCGCTGCTCAATACTTTAGTGGATTAACTCTATTACATAAGTTGATTCCTAACTTGATATCCCATATCATGACATATAAGTAAGCAGTTCTTAACTATATCGACTCGACAGCTCGATAATTGATCTTTACGGCGCTTTCTTTATCAATTCGATTCTTTATCCATAGAGTATAGTATGTAGGCCGTATCTTTTTTCCTCTTTTTTTATTCTAAAGTCTCTTTCATTGCTACAGCTGATACAAATCGTTGCTTTGGACGATGCATATGTAGAAAGCCTCTTTTTTCTAGTATTGACTAGTTAATTTGATCTTTTTTTCCTTCTTTCTATAGTGGAGATAGCCGCACGTAATGACAGATCACGGCCATATTATTAAAAGCTTGTGGTAAGAATGGATTTCGTTCTAGTGCCCGGAAATAATATTCTAAAGCCTTTGTATGCTCTCCGTTGCTTGTGTGTATAAGGCCTATATTATAGAGTATATAACTTCGATCGTAGGGATCAATTTCTGGTCGCATAGCTTCATAATAATTCTGTAAAGCTTCCGCATAATTTCCTTCGGATTGAGCCGACATCCGTTACGGTCGTTCATTTTATTCAAAAAATCTCCGTTCCAGAACCGTACGTGAGATTTGAATCTCATACGGCTCCTCCCTTCTATGCATAATACTAAGGGGAATAATCCATGGAATCAAAATTTCACTATTCTAATCTAATTATGAACTGACGGGAGCTGGTATTTTTACAAGAAATCTCTAGACAGCCTTCCCGCAAGAGGTTTTTTCTTAACACCAATCGTATTAGTGCTAGATAGAAGTGGTAACTCCAACGATTTCTTTGTCCTCAACGCCCGCTATTTCTAGGAATTAGTCACTTCAACGATCTTTGATGGTTATACGGGTATCCAAAGTACGCACGAGATGGATGTTTGTTGTCCCAACCATTCTTACTAGTCCCAATACTGATAAGGAAAAGGGTCATTTATAACAAAGTTTTCGTGTTGTTGATTTCTAGGTGTAGTGCTTTTTTCCCTATGCCGTCTATTGGTACTAGTGACAGAACCTATAGGTGTAACCTTTTGTTCAATACTAAAATCGACAATTTAAAGTATCTGAGGCTGGATCAATCGAGGATACACGACAGAAGGAATTGTTCTATCTCTAAATTTTACCTTCACCAAGCGTAGGTTTTTTCAATAATTTTGTTCTTTCTGTTCTGAACCACGTCTTTTTCACCTAAGACTAAGGTGAGGACTAAAAAAACAAGAAAAAAGAATCAAATCACACCATCCCTGTAATAGGTAAATGCCTTTTTTTCTCCTAAAGTTGTCGGGATTATTCGTAATAAAATATTGGCTATAATTGAAAAGGTCTTATCAATAAAATTTCCATTTATCCGAGATCTAGGCATAATTAGCAATCCATTCCATAATTCTTCTCATTATCCCTCGGGGAAAATGATCCCACAAATAAAGGAATTGTAGTACAAAATAACATAAAAACATAAGACTCATTCTAAAAAAAAGTGGACCTTCCGCTCAAATTTCTCCCTTTTTGAACAAAGGATACCTTTGAATCAGATTGGATTTCATTCAAATTTCGTAGCATAAAAATTCGTGTAGTTATTACTATTTCATCTAAGTTGATTGAATAACCGAGCCAAGGACTTTATTTTTATCTGGATTCTGATAACTCGAGAAATTTAGATTTGGTTATGATCCAAAGAAGAATAAAAGATAGAATAATCACCCCATGAAAAATATGAAAATGGAATAGAAAAATCCATGGTACGATTCATGAATTTGTAATAGATATTATGGGGTAGTTGATAAGTTGTTGTTGATAAATTTTTTTGATTCCTTATAGAATCATCGATCAGTCGTACCTGTACTGTAATAAATAATAGGAATGACTCGCTATTCACTCGGTTTCTGGTCAATAATAAGATTATGTAGGAGAGATGGCCGAGTGGTTCAAGGCGTAGCATTGGAACTGCTATGTAGGCTTTTGTTTACCGAGGGTTCGAATCCCTCTCTTTCCGTTTCTCTTTACTTTAGCGACCACAATGTATCAAATAAAATAACAATTAATACTATTCTTCTCTTCCAATGGCCTATTTCCAATACATGGATGAAAAAAGCGAATAAAAGGTTCTTAGATCTATTGACTTCGTGAAAAGGGGAACATAATTGTCTAAACCTTTCTTTGTTATTTTCGTTTCAAGTCTGACGAGAATAATATTCTACGACTAACAACTCATTTATTTTTA